GGCAATTATAGATCCTGGGAGGTAGTTCTGATTGGTCAATAAAAATGGATTTCAATGCTATTTTTTTTTTGTTTTTTCTTAGTTTAGCCAATTTCTCATGAAAGGTAAAAGGGGGTAAAGGAACCGTGTGTTCATTGTCCGCTAAATGTAAGTTTTCTTCTTCTGTATGTAAAAAAGGAATAAATAAATCAATCAAATTCCGGGAGGCTTCATGAAGTGCTTCTTTGGGAGTTAAACTTCCGTTTGTCCATATTTCAAGAAAGAGTATCTCTTGTTTATCATTCCCATTCCCATAAGAATGAATACTGTGATTGGCGTTTCGAACAGGCATGAATACAGCATCTATAGGATAACTTCCGCCTTGGAAGTTGTTATTTGGCGTTTTTATAAGATATCCGCGATTCCTCTCTATTTGTAATCCAATACACAACTCAATTGGTTCCGTCAAGCTAGCTATATGCTGTGTATTGTCAACGATTTCTACATAAGGCGGTAAGATGATATCTTGAGCAGTTACAGATCCAGGACCCCTGACACAAATAGCCGCGTTGCAAGTTCCATATAGATGACTTCTCAATACAATTGCTTTCAAATTCATTAAAATGTCATGGACCGATTCTTGAATACCTACTAGGGTAGAATACTCGTGTGGTATTTTCTCAGATTTTGCACGTGTGATACATGTTCCTTCTATTTCTCCAAGCAAAGCTCTTCGCATCGCAATACCTATTGTGTCAGCTTGACCTTTCATAAGTGGAGACAGAATAAAGCGTCCATAATAAAGACGCTTATTGTCTGCCTTTGATTCAACACACTTCCATTGTAGTGTCCGAGTAGATACTGTTACTTTCTCTCGAACCATAGTAATATTATTTGATCGGATCATTGAATCATTTTTTTCTCTTGTTTCTCTTGAAATCTCTTCAATTTTTATTTCTACACACGTCGTTTTTTCGGAGGTCTACAGCCATTATGTGGCATAGGGGTTACATCCCGAACGAAAGTTAATAGTATACCACTTCTGCGAATAGCGCGTAATGCCGCGTCTCTTCCGAGACCGGGTCCTTTTATCATGACTTCTGCTCGTTGCATACCTTGATCCACTACTGTACGAATAGCGTTTCCCGCTGCGGTTTGAGCAGCAAACGGTGTGCCTCTTCTTGTGCCCTTGAATCCACAAGTACCGGCAGAGGACCAAGAAACCACTCGACCCCGTACATCGGTAACAGTCACAATAGTATTATTGAAACTTGCTTGAACATGAATAACCCCCTTTGGTATTCTACGTGTATTCTTACGTGAACCAATACGTCCATTCCTACGTGAACCAATTCTCGGTATAGCTTTTGCCATATTTTTTCATCTCATAAATATGAGTCAGAGATATATGGATATATCCATTTCGTGTCAAAAAAGATCCCTCTTTTGACTTTTCCGTCGGGTATTTTAACAAGTCTGATTACCCCTGTCTTTGTTTATGTCTTGGGTTGGAACAAATTACTATAATTCGTCCCCGCCTACGGATTAGTCGACATTTTTCACAAATTTTACGAACCGAAGCTCTTATTTTCATATTTGGCATTCCTCATCTTAATTCTGAATCTACTTTTTGGAAGAAAATAGGTTTCTTTACATTTTTCTTCTGGAATAATATTCCCACGAAAGGAATGTTGAAGTTGATAAAAAAACCTAATCTTTCGAATCCTTATTGCGAAGTCGATAAATTATACGTCCTCTGGTTGAATCATAACGACTTACTTCAATTTTGACTCTATCGCCTGGCAGTATCCGTATAAAACTACGTCGGATCTTTCCTGAAACATAACCTAGAATTATATCTTGATTATCTAAGCGAATCCGGAACATACCATTGGGAAGGGATTCAGTAATTAAACCTTCATGAATCCATTTTTGTTCTTTCATTCCAGGTAAAGCCTCCTTGAAGTATCAACTGATGGAGGAGGAACCATATTAGACAACCCGCCTCTTTTCTTTTTTTTTTTTTCACGAATAATAAGTTTCGGATCCAATTCGGATATTAGAAGGATTACCATATATAACACAAAACTTCTCCGCCAATTCTTTCTAGTCGGGCCTCTCGGTCTGTCATTATACCTCGAGAAGTGGAAAGAATTACAATTCCCATCCCACCTAAAATTCTAGGAATTCGTTGGTAGTTAGAATAGATTCGTAGACCAGGCCGACTGATGCGTTTTAAATTTAAAATATTTCTATAGGGCCTTTTCCTATTCCTTCTATGCCGTAGGGTTAAAACCAAAAAATACTTTTTGGTTTCTTGATGTTTTCTCACGTTTTCGATAAAACCTTCTTGTAAAAGTATTTTAACAATATTTTCAGCGATATTAGTAGCTGCTATTCGAACCACTCTTTTTCTATCCATATCAGCATTTCGTATAGAGGTTATTATGTCAGCAATAGTATCCCTACCCATGATGAATTAAAATTCTTGGTGCTCCCAAATTTTGATATAATCAACATGTCTTTCTTGTTTTTTTACTTATTTTTTTATGAATTTGAATTCTTAAAGGCATATGCGTGACACACAATCTACTAAAAAATCTGAATATATCTCTTAATCTCTTTCTTTCAAATACCTTACTTTAACCATATGATGGTCTCATTTTATAATACCTTATAATACCTCCGGAGCTAATGAAACTATTTTAGTAAAATTTAACTGTCTCAATTCCCGGGCAATCGCGCCAAAAACCCGAGTCCCCTTTGGGTTTCCTTCTTGATCAATGACAACCGCAGCATTGTCATCATATCGTATTATCATACCGTTATCGCGTTTGAGTTCTTTACAAGTACGTACAATTACAGCTCTGACCACTTCTGATCTTGCTAGGGGCATATTTGGCACTGCTTCTTTGATCACAGCAACAATAACGTCACCGATCTGAGCATATCGACGATTGCTAGCTCCTATAATTCGAATACACATCAATTCTCGAGCCCCGCTGTTATCCGCTACATTCAAAAGGGTCTGAGGTTGAATCATATCATTTTTTTAGAATCTATTCTTTCAATGCAAAAGGGCGAAGAAAAAAAGAAATATTGTTTGTCCAAAGAAAGAAACCGGCACCTGCGATTGTTTTTGTATCCCCAAGACCTATTTCCTTTGATTCGTATTTTTTTATCCCGAAATAATGAATTGAGTTCGTATAGGCATTTTGGACGATGCTATTGAAATAGCTCTTCTGGCTATATTTTCTGTGACTCCGCCCATTTCATAAAGTATTCGACCTGGTTTAACAACAGCTACCCAATATTCAGGGGATCCTTTCCCCGAACCCATACGTGTTTCTGCGGGTCTTACTGTAACCGGTTTGTCTGGAAATATACGTACCCATATTTTTCCACCGCGGCGTGCATTTCGTGTCATTGCTCGTCGACCTGCTTCTATTTGTCTAGACGTGATCCAAGCAGGTTCAAGTGCCTGAAGGGCATATTTACCGAAAGAAATATGATTACCTCGATAAGATATTCCCTTCATTCTTCCTCTATGTTGTTTACGGAATCTGGTTCTTTTGGGGTTATAATTGATGCTTGGTTCTTAATTCCATCTCTACTACAGAACTGGACATGAGAGTTTCTTCTCATCCAGCTCCTCGCGAATAATACAAACTTTGACTATTTTATTATTGATTTCTATATCTTGTTTTTTTAGATAACTAAACATATTAATATTTCTATTTTAAATTTTGAAATATTGTATTCTTTTTTATTTTTATAATGTTCTAACGAATCTTTATTTTGTTTTGCCTTTTATTTTATCCTATACTATTGGATTGACCAAAAATGATCAATCCAAGAAAATAAAGTTTTCGCGGGCGAATATTTACTCTTTTCGTCGCTATTTCAGTTGTAGGGTTAGCTCATGACTTTTCCCAACAGATGAATGAATTTGTCTATGGTTTGTTTCGCCATCCCGATCAATGAATCTGTTTTCAATAGATTTGGATTCACAGGTTCCATCGTTCCCATCGCTTCTTACTTAATGGTTAGGTCGGATTTCTACAATGGAGCTCATAATGAAATTTGTTCTTGAGCCAATTTTCTTAGTCTTTATTGGCTCGAAGCTCTTATTTTTTTTGTTCTAGGAACAGATTCATTTTATTTTTTACGAATCCGTATTAATGCTTTATTACACTGCTTTTTATTTTATGAGATGACTCATAGACCTTACATATTGTATGGAATTTTTTATCATTGGTTTTGTTTTTTTCTCCCTTTCTTTCACCCTTCCATTTATCCACATCTTTCTTCTCTATTTCGCTTCACAACTTGGAATCCGCGTAGAATCAGATTTATTTTTCTTTTGTTTGTTTATGCAAAAAATCTTTCAGTTGCTACAGTGATATGATCGATATATCATATCTTGACTGGTTCTTTGGATCCAGATAATGCGAAGTGATGAGTTGGTCATTAGTTGTATAGTTAAGTTATTAGTTTATACTAAGAGACTCGTCTTTTTTTTTAATCTAATTCTAAAAAACCAACGAGTCGCACACTAAGCATAGCAATTATTTCAAAAGGTCAATCGAATTTTTATTCAACCCTATAGAATTAAAAATTGTTCGTTTTGGTTTTGATTGAACAGAAAAATAAAAAGGAACTAATTTCTCTTTTTTTTGTCCCATCGCTGGATCGAAGGGAAAGACAAGTAAAGGTTTATTATTCCCCGTCTATAAATATCCAAATTTTAATGCCTAATACTCCATAGATAGTTCGAACTGTATAGGAACAATAATCGATTTTAGCTCGAATGGTTTGTAGGGGAACCCTACCTTCTCTGATCCATTCGACACGCGCAATTTCTTTTCCGTCAATACGCCCTGCAATTTGTACTTGAATTCCTTTTGTATCTGCTTGTTCAGTTAATTCAATAGCTTTTTTCATTGCTTTTCGAAAAGAAACTCTATTCTTTAATTGACCGGCTATAAATTCTGCAAGAATAGTAGGGCTTCCGTAAGGTT